AAATTCCAATGTGGCAGATAATGTGGAAGAAAAAAGTTATATATCTGCACGGCCCAATCAATAGTTCAAGTCACACACTCCCATAATCCACTTTCTCTTACAAGAATTCACTTCAACTAGATAGTGTCAAATAACAAATACTATTTTTTGGAGTTGAAGGAAAATATCCAAATACATGTCTTATTTTTTAAATAATACATATTTGTAGCAATGAAATATTATTTTTTCTCCCCCCCAGTAATAAATAACTGATGATAAATCTCTATGATTTATATTCGCTATAACGGACCCGAAATGCCTTGCTTACGTATCATTGAGAAGTGCATTAACATAAATACGGCAGTAAGAAGAGGTAAGACAAAAGTGTGTAAACTATAAAACCGAGTCAAAGTGGATTGTCCGACACTAGCACTTCCGCGTAATAACTCTACCAAGGGCGATCCTATTACAGGAATAGCTTCCGGTACACCTGTTACAATTTTTACAGCCCAATAACCAATTTGGTCCCAAGGTAAGGAATAACCAGTTACACCAAAGGATGCGGTCAATACAGCCAGAACCACACCCGTAACCCAAGTCAATTCGCGAGGTTTTTTAAAGCCACCAGTGAGATACACGCGAAATACGTGCAGGATCATCATTAGTACCATCATACTTGCCGACCAGCGATGAACTGATCGGATTAACCAACCAAAATTAGCTTCAGTCATTATATATTGAACAGAAGCAAAAGCCTCAGTAACGGTTGGACGATAGTAAAAAGTCATAGCAAACCCCGTAGCTACTTGTACTAAAAAACAAGTAAGTGTAATTCCTCCTAGACAATAAAATATGTTTACATGAGGGGGAACGTATTTACTAGTTATATCATCTGCAATCGCCTGAATTTCAAGACGTTCTTCAAACCAATCATACACTTTATTGAGATAGGTAAACCGAGGGTTCTCCCCCTCTGAGAACCGTATATAAGAATTTCATCTCGTACGGCTCAAACAGAAACACCAAAATACTAGTTGTAACAGATATTTGTAATAAAAAATTGAAAACTTTTTAATCCTATGATTTGAGTCAATTTTTTCTCAAAATACGAAAGAATAAAAATCCAAAAAATATTCTTTTTTCTTTGTGGTTATAATGCTAAAATATCAAGTCGGCTCATTCGTGTTTATATTATGGATTATTACGGGCCTCTTGAATCTTCTATTTACCTATTTTTTTTTTATTATTTTTATTTGTATGTAATGCGACTTTACTCTTGTTTTCTTTATTATTTATTGATAGGAATTCTCTTGTTAAGACCCTATGAATCAATTAAAACCACAGATTCATACTAGAACCACGATGAGTCAATAAAACCTTCCAAAACAAAAGAAAAAAGTTCAAAAATTTTCTGAGTAAGAACCTTTTGATCATCGCTTATTCAATGATTTTTTATAATGAAAATAATAAATGCAAAGAAACGTTTATCCTTTAATAAATAATAATAAAAAAAAAGAATAAACGGGAGTTGAAAAAAAAAAATTGTGGATTTATCACTTCTAACTCTTTTTTTGGAGTCCGGCCGTGAGGTCTGATAAGTATGAATCATAGTTAGAATATTTTTTAATTTATTTCATATATTGCGTGCTCCAGATACTAGACTAGACTGAATATCCAACGAAATAAAACCATTTTGATTAAGATGACAGATTTTTTTTCTGTAGTATCCATAGGATCAATTATAACAAGTCACACACTCATATTCCGGAAATACATAAAAAAAAAATTCCACGATCGAACTACCAAACAAGAGTGGGATAAAAAAGGGAGACCCACAATATTTCTATTGAGCAGTTATTTAGGGGTTCTTGTGAATCGAATCTAATTCATTGAAATTCCGTCCAGTAAAATGGAAGAATTATAAATCTCCAAAATAATAGACAAAAATATCGCAAATAGAGCCATCGCAACACCCATCAAAGGAGTAGTTCCCCAACCAGGAGCTACTTTCCCATATTCCGAATTCAATGGTTTCAGTAAATCCCCTATAATCGTTCGTCTTGGACCAGATCTAGAACTATCCTCAACTGTTTGTGTAGCCATAAATTCGATTTTGTATTGATTGAGATCGGTTGACTTTGTATACCATTCCGTTGTAAATAAATGATCTTATCATAGATCCATTGTGGTCTTGCAATTATATAAAAATGGAAACAGCAACTCTAGTTGCCATCTCTATATCTGGTTTACTTGTAAGTTTTACCGGGTATGCCTTATATACTGCTTTTGGGCAACCCTCCCAACAACTAAGAGATCCATTCGAGGAACACGGGGACTAGTTGAAGTAAAGAGCCTCCTAATATTGGGAGGCTCTTTACTTCAATTGAGATAATGAAAAATCATTTCATCTTTTTAGTTGGAACTTTAGGCGGTTCGCGAAAAAAGATAGCGAAAAAAATGATTCCTAGAGTCGAGACTAAGAGGAATGTATAAACCAATGCTTCCATAGATTTAATTTCGGTTTACAATTATAGCTTCCATACCTATTTATTGGGGAATTTTTTCCGGATAAAGTTCAAGACAAAAGTCAAAAAAACAAAAAGGCAGCAATCCAAATCAAGATTTATCCGGTATTCTATCTATGTCAAATCACAAAAATAAAGGCAAAAAAGAACCGAGCAATTTTATATCAGACTACTTGTCTTCTTGTAGTTGGATCTCCAAGTTTTTGGAATGCACCAAATTCTACTTGCGCATCCAAATCTGGATCAATACCAGCAAAGACATCTCTGAACAAGGTTCTAGCACCATGCCAGATGTGTCCGAAGAAGAAGAGCAAAGCAAACGAAGCATGCCCAAAAGTAAACCAACCCCTTGGACTACTACGAAAAACCCCATCGGATTTCAAAGTAGCACGATCTAATTCAAAAATTTCACCCAATTGAGCACGTCTAGCATATTTTTTCACAGTAGCAGGATCACTATAACTGATTCCATTGAGTTCACCTCCATAGAACTCAACAGTTACACCTACTTGTTCAACACTATACTTTGATTCTGCCCTTCTAAAAGGAACATCAGCTCTAACAATTCCGTCTCCATCTACCAAAACAACTGGAAATGTTTCAAAAAAAGTGGGCATACGACGTACAAAAAGTTCACGCCCTTCTTTATCTTTAAAAATGGGGTGTCCTAACCACCCAACAGCTATTCCATCTCCGTTGTCCATGGAGCCCGCTCTGAATAATCCACCTTTTGCGGGATTATTGCCGATGTAATCATAAAAAGCTAATTTTTCAGGAATTTTAGACCAAGCTTGGGATAAACTTTGATTTTCGGCTAGGCCAGCACCCACTCTTCGATATATTTCTTGCTGGAAGTATCCCTGATCCCATTGATAACGAGTAGGACCAAATAATTCAATGGGGGTAGTTGCTGAACCATACCACATAGTTCCAGCAACAACAAAAGCTGCGAAAAAGACAGCAGCAATACTACTGGAAAGGACTGTTTCAATATTTCCCATACGTAATCCTTTGTATAGACGTTGGGGCGGACGGACACTAAGATGGAACAGGCCCGCTAATATACCCAATGTACCTGCTGCAATATGATGCGAGGCTATTCCTCCCGGAACAAAAGGATCAAACCCTTCCACACCCCACGCTGGATTAACAGATTGTACCCTTCCGGTTAATCCATAAGGATCGGACACCCATATTCCAGGACCATATAATCCTGTTACATGAAATGCACCAAAACTAAAGCAAGCCACCCCTGCAAGAAATAAATGAATTCCAAAAATCTTCGGTAAATCCAAAGAAGGTTTTCCTGTACGTTCATCACAAAATATTTCTAGATCCCAATACACCCAATGCCAAATAGCTGCCAAGAAGCATAAGCCAGAAAACACAATATGTGCTCCGGCCACACCTTCGTAACTCCAAATACCCGGATTCGTTATAGTCCCTCCTGTGATACTCCAACCGCCCCATGAATTGGTTATTCCTAAACGAGTCATGAAGGGTATAACGAACATACCTTGTCTCCACATTGGATCAAGAACAGGATCAGAGGGATCAAAAACCGCTAATTCGTATAGAGCCATTGAACCGGCCCAACCAGCAACTAGAGCTGTATGCATTATATGAACAGAAAGCAAACGACCGGGATCATTCAATACGACGGTATGAACACGATACCAAGGCAAACCCATGGAAATACCTCTTTAGCAACGAAAAATAGACACTATGTAACTTTATTGCACTAAAAAAAAACTAGTAGGTTATGGACCTCCCCCTTTCAGGGGATTATCTCAGAGAAAGGATTACTATTTGGTCTATTATTTTAGTAATAATGGAAAAATTAGGTTCGTAGGAACAAAAAGAAGCAGATCTATTCTATACCCGATAAGTACCAATACGCAATGGTGAGTCGGAGTTGATCCTATTTTCTATGAGTGAATGCATACAGATTTGTTCATGATAGAAAAAAAAAGACCTATTCGAAAGAATTTTCCTTTATTCATTCTGTCTTCCTTTTTTATGAACTTATTCAATTTATATATAAAATATGATAAAAAAATTATATATAAAATATGATAAAAAAAGACAAATCTTATTTATTAAGACAATAAACCTGTGGTTACGCTTCCATATCAAAGTGAGCTATAGTACTTAATTATTTTTTTTTCTTTCATTTTATGCCTATTGGTGTTCCACAAGTACCTTTTCGAAGTCCTGGAGAGGAAGATGCATCTTGGGTTGACGTATAGTGCGACTTGTCAGATATATTGGGTCATATGGGATTTCCCCGTTCTCTCCCCCGATCGAGATATCCTCTCTTTCGCCCAAGAAAGATTGATTGAATTATTAAAAATTTGGAGCGTGAAGTGTAATTAGATCTATTTTTTTGAGGGGGTATACAGATTAATCTTATCAATTAGAAAAATTTATGGTTTGCTTGGTTGGACCAATAAAATGAAGTATAGAGGCTCCGTTTAGAAAAAACCCAATTTTGAATATATGGATTCGATAGTTACTACTTGTATCATATTTTAGTTATAAATAGCAGTGATCTAAAACTGCTAATCAATCGAGTCATATGATGAATACGTTGAATATTTGGTATAAAAAACATAAAAATAATGAAAAAAAAAAGAAGTCGTAGCACAAAGACATGGTATTTAGGCATTTGTCCTATATGTGCAAATCCAAATCAGGCGTATCTTTACTCGGAGTATAGCATAAACCTAAAAGAATTGAAGTGAAGAAGCCCATTCAGAAACAAGAAAATTACATCGTAATTTCAATTTAATTTCGATGAAAGAATACATCAATGAAAAGTTAGATCAATAAATTGAATGAATTCGTTTTTTTTTTTTTCTTTTTTATAGTATAGATTATAGATAAAGGAGCCAAAACGAATCTTTCTTGAAAAAAGGAAGGCCCGTTCATTAGAAGTTAAAAAGATCCCGCTAAACTAAAAAAGACTGGAATCTAAACATTGATTCTTTTTTTTTTTTTCGCAATTTTTGTTGAACCGTATGCATCAAAAGGTGCATGTACGGTTCTTAAGGTATACAATTTTATCCTAATCAACCGACTTTATCGAGAAAGATTACTTTTTTTAGGCCAAGAGGTTGATAGCGAGATCTCAAATCAACTTATCGGTCTTATGGTATATCTCAGTATAGAGGATGATACCAAAGATCTGTATTTATTTATAAACTCTCCCGGCGGATGGGTAATACCCGGAGTAGCTATTTATGATACTATGCAATTTGTGCGACCTGATGTACAGACAATATGCATGGGATTAGGCGCCTCAATGGGATCTTTTATTCTAGTCGGTGGAGAAATTACCAAACGTCTAGCATTCCCTCACGCTTGGCGCCACTGCTTTTTTTAGTTAAATTTGAGACAAAAAATAAAACAAAACTATGCCTTCGCCATATAAAATATGAATATTAAGTAATAATAGCATGGCACTTTGAATTCGATATGAGACCTTTTTTATTCTTTTGTTTTTTTCTAAATCCTTAAGATTATGTATCGAAACAGTAGTATGAGATAAAAGGCATTTCCTATTTTATTTGATCTATCGAGGGCCCCCTCTTTCAGCGTCACAAACTTTTTTGTTTTCACAACAGAAGACTCTTAACAATATTTCGGTTATGAAAGAATATTCAAATAAATAAATAATTTTTTTTATTTATTTGAATTACAAAAAAAAAAAAAGAAACTTTGGGATTGCTGAATAAAAGACGACAAATAATAAAGCAACGGAGCCATCATAGTATTTAAAAATTACTTCAAAATAAAAGGAAGGGTGGTTATTGGATCATTTACTCCTCTGGGTCTGATAGATCCTATATTTTCTATTCCTTTGATGGAAGGTGAAAATGAATTCCATTGTGAAGCCGTATGCAATGCACAAAAGATGCCTGTACGGTTGTTTCAATTTATTTATTGTTTTTCTCTTTAACTCATCATGTGAGATAGAGAAACCATTTATTAAATCATCAGGGTAATGATCCATCAACCTGCTAGTTCTTTTTATGAGGCACAAACGGGAGAATTTATCTTGGAAGCGGAAGAACTACTGAAGTTGCGGGAAAGCATCACAAGAGTTTATGTACAAAGAACAGGCAAACCCTTATGGGTTATATCCGAAGACATGGAAAGGGATGTTTTTATGTCAGCAACAGAAGCCCAAGCTCACGGAATTGTTGATCTTGTAGCCGTTGAATAAAAAATAGAAAGAAGGTATTTTTTGCAAATCCGCAATTTGATATTTTATCTTCTTACCGGGTTTAATAGAAAATAGAACTAATTCATAATCATCCGGTTAGGATCGATCTAAACCAATTCATTATGTATATGATTCAACATGCCAACTATTAAACAACTTATTAGAAACACAAGACAGCCAATCAAAAATGTTACCAAATCGCCCGCCCTTCGGGGATGTCCTCAGCGTCGAGGAACATGTACTAGGGTGTATGTGCGACTCGTTCAGATCATAGACTGGCACAAAAGAAAGGAAAGGATTTTTCCAGTATCAGTGATCAATACCAGTGAATGAATAGGATAGAATGGAAGAGCTCCATTCACTATCTAAAAAAAAAAAAAAAAGATTTCTCGTACCCTTTATTGTGTATCAAATTTATGGTTTATATTGGTGCAAATCCAATCACCCCCGTTTTCAATTTAAGATGAGAAAGAATTCCCCATTGGTAATAAATGCTTATCCATTACGCGGAGGAAATCCTATTTAACAGAAGGATTATATTATACCCTTCTTCTTGCAAAAACGGACTAAGAGGGTTAGCTACCCGGCGAATCTTCATAATTAAATACCGTTACTGCATAGGTAAATCTCATTGTGAAAGAACGATAATTCATGGGTAGAGCCAAAGAACGTGAACTGTACAAGTTAACAATAGAAAAGAACGAGCTCCGGTGTATAGAGAGGACCTCACCGTTTAAGAACTAACCATAGAAACGATGGAAACCGCTATTTCTTTATCCATTTTTTTTTTTATTTACGTTTACTATGTTTTTTTGATGCTTAGTATCACAATATCAATACAATTTTTTATTATGAGATTAAATGTCTCTCCAAAAAAGAAAAAAAAAATAGTGGTCGGGAAGGTTATAGTAGCAAAAGCCATTGGAATTTTTTTTTATACATTGGAAAAATCCGTTTTGTTATTAATAGACTAGGAAAGGAATAACTGAAAGAAAAGAAATCAATTAGTTATTCATCAAAGTTTTTTTTATTCAATGACCAGAATTAAACGAGGATATATAACTCGGAGACGTAGAACAAAAATTCGTTTATTTGCATCAAGTTTTCGAGGGGCTCATTCAAGACTTACTCGAACTATTACTCAACAGAAAATAAGAGCTTTAGTTTCATCCTATCGGGATAGAGTTAGGAAAAAAAGGGATTTTCGCCATTTATGGATCGCTCGAATAAATGCAGTAGTTCGAGACAGTAAAGTATACTATAATTATAGTGGATTAATGAACAATCTGTACAAGAAGCAGTTGCTTCTTAATCGTAAAATACTTGCACAAATCGCTATATTAAATAGGAATTGTCTTTATATTATTTCAAATGAGATTAGAAAATAAGAAGAGTGGAAAGAATCCATCGGAATAGTTTCAATGGAGTTCCCTGCAGAATGAACGCCGGGAAGGTAGAGTAGAAATTAGTATCATAAATATCATCAAATTGTCAAAATAAACAAAGATGCTCAATAAAAAAAAAAGATTGATTCTGCTTCCCTCATTCTTTTTTTTTTATTCTTACAACACGAAAATAAAATCTAGGTTCTCGGATTTTTTGAACAAAGCATCAATCCTACTTCGAGCGTTTAGATTTTCATTTTTATTCACTTAAAAGGTAAGCTTATTTATTTCTAGTTCTAAGACCAACAGTTCTAGCAATTGCCTCGTTTCTTTCAAATTGTTTTTCATTATTAAGAAAAGGTAACAAAGATAAAATACGAGCTTGTTTTATAGCAATAGTAATTAATCGTTGCTGTTTTAAAGTCAATCTATTTACTCGTCTAGATAATATTTTTCCTTGTTCACTAATAAATCGACTAATTAAACTCATGTTTCTATAATCAATTCGATCCCCCGATTGAATCGGGGGCAAACGCCTACGAAAAGATCGTTTGGATTTAAGAAAGAGTCGCTTTGATTTATCCATGGTTTGTTTATTCCTTATCCCGAAAATCCTATTTCAATCGGATCAAAAAAACCGATTTAGAATTAAGAAATAGGATTTCTTTTTTTTTTTATTATTAAATAGAAAATCTATTTTCTATATGTAATTTTTATATGTAATTTTTCATTTTCCTTGGAATGGAAGGGTTACACACAGACGGATCTATTTCTTTATCTCCCCATGAATCGTATGTTTGTAACAACAGGGACAGAATTTTCTCAATTCCAATCGACTAGGTGTATTGTGTCGATTCTTTTGAGTAATATATCTGAAAATCCCCATTGATTCTTTATTAGAAATGTTTCGAACACAACTAATACATTCCAAAATAACCGTTACTCGGGCATCTTTACCCTTGGCCATGAACCTCCTTTGTATTTTTGATTTACGCAACTATTTCATTTTCAGATCCAAAAAAAAAAAAATGACGAAAAGAAAAAAGGAACGAAAAAAGCAGAAGTTGCTAAAATGATGCAAGATTTCGTTGCAATCATATTATAGTAATAATAAGTAATACAAGGATTTCCAAATTTAGAATCGCAGTACAGTATTTCATTTTTCATTTCAGTATCTTGTATTATATTTTTGTGCTAGCCATCCAATTTTGATTTCTGTTATCACTCCTTTATTAATTTAATTGGAACCTAGGCCCAAGTCCGAGTTTGACTGAGGTTGAATCCACTTTTATTCTTTCTCTTTTCTTTTTCTAACTTATTTTGTATTCTAATAACAAAAAAAGATAAGGGGAGAGGATTAGTCACAGATATTTGATTGTAGCTCTAATCTTCTTCACCCCTTCCCCGGTTAAGAACTAGAATGGGTTAATCACTAGAATGAAAAAAAGGGGAATATCAACGCATCTGGGAATAAACGATTGATCTCTATCAATAGACCCGCTAAAGATCCGAACCAGAGAGTACTTACTACTGGTGCCACGGAAAGATATGTTTTTAGATCTCTCATTGTAAAAACTCCTTCTTTATTCTTTATAGTAATTTGTACTACATAATGGTAATACATATATGATCAGATGTCTATATAGTTCCACTTATATTGTGCACGAACTCTCTAATTGAAATCTACAACAATTCGGTAGATATTCTTTTTTTAGAAAAAAAAAAAGAATATGTCCCTATCTAAAAATATTTCTTTTTGTACGGCGGGTTTCATAGTTATTTCATGCGTATATAATTCTTTTTATTATTATATGGTATGTATGTTATATGATATGAAACACAAAAGAAGAAATGGCAATATAATTTGTTTATATCAAATTAGG